CAAATTGATAAAACCCGGTGGACGAATTTTCCATCTCCAAGGAAAAACACTTCGATCTCCTATCAGAAAAATTCCCAATTCTCCTTTTGGTGCCTCGACTCTCACATAAAGTTCTTGTTTCGACAATTCAAAGGTCGGAGAAGGTTTTTTACTAATAAATCGATATTCAAAATCATTCCATTCGGGATCTTTTACTCTATCAATATCAAAACGCCGGATTTCTAAATTCTCATAAGGGCCCCCTGGAATTCCTTCCAGAGCCTGTTGTATAATTTTTATAGATTCTGTCATTTCGCGGATTCGTACTAAATAACGAGCTAATGAATCCCCTTCGTTTTGCCATTGAACCTCCCAATCAAATTCGTCGTAACACTCATAATGATCAACTTTACGAAGATCCCATTGGATTCCGGAAGCTCGTAGCATTGGTCCTGATAAACCCCAATTTAGTGCTTCTTCTCCGCCGATAATGCCTACGCCTTCAACTCGTTCTAAAAAAATAGGATTACGTGTAATAAGTTTTTGATATTCAGCAACCCCTGTTAAAAAGTAATCGCAAAAATCCAAACATTTATCTATCCAGCCATAAGGTAGATCAGCGGCTACTCCTCCTATGCGAAAAAAATTATGCATCATTCGCATACCGGTAGCAGCTTCGAATAGGTCATATATCAATTCTCTTTCTCGAAAAATATAGAAGAAGGGGGTCTGTGCGCCAATATCTGCCATAAAGGGACCAAGCCATAACAAATGGGAAGCTATACGACTCAACTCCAACAAAATGGCTCGGATATAGCTAGCTCTTTTAGGTACTTGAATATTTCCTAATTGTTCAGGCCCATTTACGGTTATTGCTTCTGTGAACATAGTAGCTAAATAATCCCAACGTGTTACATAGGGTAAATATTGTATAATTGTTCGATTTTCCGCAATTTTCTCCATCCCTCTGTGTAAATAACCCAATATTGGTTCACAATCAATAACATCTTCACCATCTAAAGTAACAATGAGTCGAAGAACACCGTGCATTGATGGGTGATGAGGGCCCATATTGACTATCATGAGGTCTTTTCTTGTAGCTGGTACAGTCATAAGTTTTTTACCGATTCATTCTTCCATGAATTACTGAAAGTGAAAAGAAGTTTATCCAAATTTAAACGAATAAAAAATAAAATAAGTACTTAAAATGACACGACTCTTCCAATTAACGAGTTTTGGTCTCTCGAATACTCAACAGACCAATTAATTCTTTATAACGTACTCTATTTTTTTTTGCCAAATAAGCCAACAGTCGTTGACGTTTTCCCAAAATTTTGCGTAAGCCTCTTTGAGATAAATAGTCTTTTTTGTGCAATTCCAAATGTGAAGTAAGTCTCCGTATCTTATTGGTAAAACGGAATACTTGAAATTCAACAGACCCCCTCTTTTCTTCTTCAGAAATGACTGAAATGAGTGTATTTTTTACCATAAAAGATTGCTCCCCCTCCCTTTTTACAGATATGGTTTTTTACCGATGAGTAATAATAATAGTATTTATTTTACTGTGGTATATATAATAATTTGAATTTCTTTATGGACTCCTAATTTGATTAATTTACATTAATCAATTCCGTTTTAAATTAAATTTGATTCAGATAGGAATATAAAAAAGTGATACATTTTTCCATTTAGAAAGGGGCATAATTTAGACCTAAAATGAATAAGATTCTGTTAATTGATTTCTAGGTCTAATTGATACGTTATTGATTTTATTATCTATATTAAAAATTAAAATGGGATGTAAAACAGGTCATGTGTGAATCTCTTTCCTTTCATATACCCTACAGGGTAGAGCATATATACGAAAAATGTACTATCAATGACTTTTCAATCGTGGATACATATATATCCTTAACATACTGAAACGACTGCCGTTATTGGTATCAAACCAATAGCGATTCATACAAGCCAAATCTTCTAATCGATAATTAGGCCAAAGAAAAAACTTTAATTTAATTAATTCTTTTTTATCTTTATCAAGATCTTTCCTTTTGTCCAAAAGTTGACTAGAGTTGTTCTTGGTACAAAATACTGAATTTTTATCAACACTATTCCTATTTTTTGAAGTGAAACAAATTAGGATTCTCAACTCTCTACGGCGCCTGGTCGATAAAATATTTTCAGGAACAAATAAATCAAAACGATTCTTATCAATGTATGTTTGTTCTCGGTATCCTTGATTAGTTTGGTGCTTACTCTTATGAACCACTGAAATACCTAAGATTTGATACATAATAAATTGTCCATCATTTTTTACAGACAAGCGGTCGGGTTCGATAACCAATACTCCCCTTTTGATCAATTCTGTAAGACTTAAATTCTTCTGAATCAGCATTATATCCAAACTCATTTCTCTTCTTTGAATCGAGGATATAGTAATTTTTCTTGGATTTATCAGTCGAAGCAGGAGACAATATATTTTGATATTATTGATCATTCTTTGATTCAAAGCATCGCCCCATCTCAATTGAAAAACTAAATAACGTTTTAGGAAGAAATCCAGTTCTGCTTCCGTTTTACTTTTGTATTGTTTTTTCTTTTTACCCGCTTTTATCTTTGATACTGCATAATCCTCTTCATTATCTTTTTCTTGCTTTGTCTTTGTTGGGGGAACGGATCCAAGATTCCCCTGTTTTTGTGCATCTGATCTAAGATCTTCTCGGCCCGCAGGGGGTTCTTTTTCTTTTTGATTCTGATTTTGATTCTTTATTTGTTTATTTGATGGTATAACACATTCCGTCTTTTGCTTTCCATCGACGTTTTTATTGTTACTAATAACATTTTCATTTAGATTCAAATTGAAAAGAAGTACTTTGCTTGGTATAACCCACGGTTTCATTTTATATAGATTATAAAGGAGTACGAATTCTGGAAAGAACCAAAATTCTAGACTCGAGATGGGACGATTTAATATTTCTTCATTCATTCCCATCCAATCCAAAAAACCTTTTTTTGGACTTGGCGAGTTTATTTTGGGATTTTGCGGAAGCAGAAGATAAAAAGGTTTTTTTTTATCAATTTTATCAATTATTTGATAATTGTTAGTACCAATCTTAGTATTTTGATTACTCTTAGTATCGATCTTGACCCAGGATTCAAGATCGATCCTTTTTCTAAGATAAAATTGGATGATTTTCCAATCAAAATATTTTCGATCGGTATTTTTTTCCATATATCTAATATCACCCTTTACTAGATAAGGATTGATAGGGATACTCCCCAACATATCAAAAAGGTTGTATTTATATGTGTTAGAATTAGAATAAAAATATTGATTCTTATTTACTTGTACTTGAAAGGGTGATTCATAAATAGATGGGTCCCTCATTTTTTCATAATTAATATATTTATATGATAAAAAATCATATCTAGAGTTTTTTTGAAAATTCTCTTTTTGATTCAATAATGAATATACTTCAGAATCCTTTTGTTTTTTGTAATGGCCCTTTTCATATGAATTCAATTTGAAATTTTGATTTTGAGCCATATGATGTTGATTAACTCTATTTCTCCATTTTTCTGATATTAATTTAGACCATCTAATTGAGGGTAAATCGTATTGATAATGTCCTTTTAACCAACCTTTCCATTGATTCATCCCATAACTCGGAAGTTTCTTAAGACTTAATTCATTCTGAATTATTCCTTGTTTTTCATTTTCAAACGAATGCTTTATTTCAGTTTTAAGAAAAAAAGAGGTTCCGAGGTAGTGAAAAAAAGATCTTAATTTATACAAGTTACTAACTTGAGTTTGTGATAATTTGTAAAATACATATGCTTGTGACAAGTAGGATAAATCACAAAAAATATGTGAATTTGTCTTATTGTTAATAGTATCAATTGATTTTTTTATAGTCGAAATAAAGTAAATTGTATTTTGATTTTTTTTAGTAATTCTTTCTTGATTTGCTTTATTAAAGGATTTATCCATAATTTTTTTTATTGATTCAACAAAAAGTTGTGTATTGAGTCTGGGAATATTAATGATATATAAAAATATATCTATGTATATTCTTTCAACGAAAATTTTTATAAAAGAATCGAATTTAGAGAATAATCGGGCATTTCTTTTTTTTAATATTTGCCAAATGTTTTTTGGCAATTCTAATCTTTTAGTATTACAATTCCTTTTATTAGGACTTATATATATTCTTGGCGTTGGGGTTATTTTTTTTTTTTCTTTTATAATTCTTTCTATTTGATTTCTGATTGTACTTGTTCTATGAGTCATATCCTTCTTTTTTTTTTCTGTCAGTGAAGAATTTGTCCAATTTGGAGAGTTCATTTTACTAAAGGATTCATGAATTATCTGATTGCTGATTATCGAATCTTTTTCGTTTTTAGTTTCATTCGATTCATATACTTCTTTGAATCTAAATAATATAATTGGATTTAATTTAGAAAGTTCTTTTATTAGTTTTTTTAGAAATAAAAAACTTTCGATAATCCATTTTTTTGTTTCTTTTGAAATTCTTAGAAATAATTTTGTTTTTCCTTTTAAAACTTTTAGAGCTAGAAAATATGCCCTTTTGAATTTTATAATTTTTGTTTCCAGCTCCTTAACAGCGGGCTCAAAAAAAGAAGATTGTTTTCTGGGAGAACCAAACGGAAGTTCAGTTTCCATTCCCCAAACTGTTAAAAAACAAAAATCATCTTTTTGTTTTTTCTTTTTCATTAAATCTCTATGAGAGGGCTGTCGTTTCGATCTATGCCAAGGTTTCAGACAGAAAGGAAATAGGATTTTTATCTGAATACCGTCTGTTAACCAATTTTTCGGAAATTCTGTTTCCGATAATTGAACACCATTATAGGTACATTTAATATGCATTTCTCTATTCCATCCCTCTAGATCCTCAGACCATTCCGGAAATTGGAATAATATCATACGTACAATATTTTTGCCTATTATTAATACAGGTAAACGAATATATTTTCTAAAAATAGATTGACTTATTAACATG